TAAAAATATTGTTTCTTTCATTCTTGTATTGGATTTCACCAAATGAAAAAGACTCATTTAATTTTAAGAAATTATTACTTTTATAACTATAAAAAATCTTTCTAAATGTAATGACTAGAAGTGCGACTGATAATAATGATCCACAAAGAAGAGCCGCATAGCTCAATATCATCATACTTACGTGCATTATTAACCACTCCGATTGTAGAGCAGGTACTAATATTGCGGGTTTACGTATTTCAGTTAAAAGACCCGAAGTAGCAAAGCCTTGGGTAAAAATAGTACTTGAGGCAGTTATTGTGGTTAAATAATTTTTTCTTATTTTGAAATAAGGGACTATATGAATAAGGGAGAAACTCCATGAAAGAAAGATTAATGATTCATATAAATCACTTAGTGGGAAATGGCCCGAATAAATCCAACGAGTGATTAATAATCCTGTTAGACATAAAAAAGTAACTATCATCCCCTTTTCTGACGAATCATATGGTTTTATGATTTCATTGCCCAATAAGGTTATCAAATGAATTATAATTACAATTGAAACAATCGAAAAGGAAATATGAGTGAATATATGCTCTAAAGTTGAAAATATCATAAAAATGAAAAAAAGGGAGGGAATCCCCTAAATTAATATTAATTAAGAAATAGAAATCGGGAATTTAATTTATTTTTATTATAGGATCTATTGGATCTCTTTTAGAAGATGTCATGCCGCCACTCGGACTCGAACCGAGATGCTCTAGCACTGCTTCCTAAGAGCAGCGTGTCTACCGATTTCACCATAGCGGCTTACTCGAACTAATAATAGCCTATTTATATTCAATCGTCGAGATTGGACAAGTCAATTCAATCAAATAAGTTTTTTTAGTAAACACTAAAATTGATAAAAAATGAGTTCAAAAGTCAATTTGAAGGTTCATTAGTTTCATTTATTAGGGTGTCCGGTTTATTTATCTTAGGGCTTTGATGTAGTTTCTCCTATTCTAAAATCCAACTTTTGCAAGTAGATTATTCTCTCGATAGAATAAAAAAACTGTTTTCATTTTTATTGATACTTCATTATTTCTCGTTTATCTGATTTCATAAATTTCAAACAAAAAATAAATTTTCTCAATGAATCCAAAATAACCATATTTTCTTTTTGATTACTTCAAATTGACACATTATTTGTACATTGACAGATTAGTTGTACATAATATCTCAACAATGAAGTTCTTTTATTAATTGGGCTCAAAATTGGAGATATATGGTAAATCCATTTCATATAGTAATTACTAAAAATTATAAATTAAGAAGTCATAAAGTTATCCAAAATTTTTTAACATGGAATCCATTAGTTTCAACAATCCATTAATTTGAACTAAAAATATTATATCTGTCCTTCCCGAGAAAGAGAAAAATTTTTCATTATTGTAAAGGTCGATGGGGAAAATAAGACTCCCCACCACAAAAATATTAGTGAAAATATACTACAAAGAAATAAAAAATCTTGTATTTTTTTCTTTATTTGTTTTTAGAATTCAGAAAACAGAAGAATTCTTTTTTTTAGACATCTTATAAGATTGAAACCTGGTCTATTTCATATTGATTAGAATAGGGACTGCCAATTGTGAATTTTATATTAAAAAAGTATTGAGCCAAATTTTTGAGTCAAATCCATTCCGATTATTCCAATATTTTAGGACTTATTTGTTTGTCGTACAAAAAAACTTTTTGAATTCCCAGTAGAAAGAGATTTCCCTAATGACAAAGCTTTTAACGCCGCCCAATATCCTTTCCTTTTCCAAATATTTTTACGAATACGCTTTTTTGATATAGAAGTACGTTTTTTTGGAACTGCCATTTGAAAATCATTGTTATAGTTGGATGTGAAAGACATCTATTATTCAAAACAAATTATTATTTCTTATTCATTATCTATTTTTTCTATAAATATAAATAATATTCTCTTCATAAAAAAAGAAATATAGATATGTGAAAGATCCGTGAAAATTGGATCAAAAATTACTCGAAATAACAAAATTTTGATTCCATACAATATTTGTCAAACCAAAAATTTTTGGTTTGGAACTCTTAGTTCTCGTTCTTTATCTCTCAAATTTATATCTTTAGAATCTGCTAGGTCATAGAAATCAAACTTAATGATTTTAAAAATAAAGAAAGAACCTAAAAGACCTTGATTTTCGTCATTCTAGACTTTATTTACATGTAATAAAATACCTCAAAGGATTGTAAACTTTTGCCTAATAAAAAACTTGAGTCTTTTTTTAGTCAAACTCGAAAAAAGAATACACCTAAATTCAATTTTCAAATTCGAATGAGATTACTAATAAATCTGTTAAAGGATACGTGGTTTGATAAAAAAATATCTCAGTCGTTTTTTACCCTTTCTCGATAAAAAAAATTCATTTTAGATCTATAATATTTTAACGTTTACTAAGAAATCGTTTTGATTGAAATGGAAAACAATCAATCCCATAATGAATTAGTTAATGTG